ATAAGATTCTTTCAATATCCAAATTATCTTTCATACCCACCAATTTATTATTACAATTAGTTATTGTGGGGGACCCACTAAGGTCCTTGTTCACTGGAAATGGAAGGTCAAAATGATTAAATGAAATGATTCAGATTCATCGCGCCTATCGAAGAATTTCGATGTTTGAATCGAGGGTTCTTAAAATAAGACTTATCTGATCTTATAAATTGTTAGAATTTCTTTTTTTAGTGAATAAATCCTGAATGTTTATGGGACAGTATTCAAATTAAAGATCTCATCGAAAACTTACAGCAGCTTGCCAAACAAGGGCTAAGAGAAAAAAGAGCACAGGTATGACTGGCATAAAATCTATGATTGGATTGAAAAAAGCGTAAGCCTCGGGTAATTTAGCAAAGAAAAAACTACTCGAATGAAGGGCAGAATTAAGACAGATACTGATCAAACTAAAGATATTAAGCATAACAAAACATTTCATTCTTGAGGATAAATTGTATTTTGATTGAGTTATCGATATAAGGGAAAAATTAAGAAAGTGAAAAAAAAAAAAAAAAATCCTGCTTTTTTTGACGCACCCAATCAAAAATCCTTACATTCTCACACGAAAATAGAAGGAACCATACTTTCATACAATATCTTAATTGAATTCTATATAATGATCAACAAATTCAATTTAATTTTACAACTACACGTGTCAAATCCTAGCAATAATCTAATGGATTGCATTCATAGTGGGGTGGGAATTGACGAACGACCAATACCTATATTAGTGTTTATTAGCGTTGCATAAAAATAAAAAGAAAAATGGGGCGTAGCCAAGTGGTAAGGCAGCGGGTTTTGGTCCCGCCATTCGGAGGTTCGAATCCTTCCGTCCCAGAGCATCCTGGTTTTCTCATAATATAGTTAAAGAATGTTCTTAATAATTTTCTAAATCTTCTATTTGTGATTGAGGTAAGATGGGAACGGGGATGAATGTATAATATAATTCAAAAAAAGAATGGGCTCTTCCGCGTATGCATGTCTGGCTCATAGTCATATTGAAGTTACTTAGATAAACCTTACGTCCTATATTTATTTAGATTTAATTTGTTTTATTTCACTTTGCTGCATTCTTAATCGAAATGTGAAAGAAAAACCTCTATATTCCCCAACTTCCTTATGTTACTTTATATATTTCTTATTTAAAAATAGGGTGAATTCCCTCTTGATCCCGAATTCTAAAATGTTTCATTCAGAAAATAGGGGGTTAAAAAAATAGAATCCTGAGACTTCTCCAGATAAATATCCACCCGTACCTTATAGAATAAAATATGGATTACATTACTATGTTCCGATTGGGCCAATGACTATTCATGATTCCATATTGAATCAATTCCATACCGGTTCCAATTGAGAGGAATGTTATGGTAAAACTTCGTTTAAAACGATGTGGTAGAAAGCAACGTGCGACTTGAAGGACATGATCGGTTGTGGATTTTTGTATCCATCATTTTTATATAAGGTGCTCTTTACTCGACATAATTTGTTCTGTTCTACTATAACTCCTATTTAGTTTTAGTTCTGTTGTAAGTAAATAGTACACAGTGGAGCTCGAGAAGAAATGATTGATTCATTTCTCAGAGGCAAGGATCTAGGGTTAGTGTCAATCAATAAGTTGTTTCAACTTCGTAAGTATATCTTTGATATAGAAATTGAAAGGATCCAATTCCTATAAAAGTGACTTTTGGATTAAAAATTTTTATTGGAATTGAGAAAAACTATTTTGATCAAAAGTGTATCACATGGGAATCAATCGTTCGTATGATTCTTCGATAGAAAGAAATAAAAAAAAAAGGTATGTTGCTGCCTTTTTGAAACGATTAAGGATCACCGAAGTAATGTCTAAACCCAATGATTCAAAACAAAGATAAAGGATCTCGTAACAAGAAAACGCCCTTTCAATTGTCTCAACAATTCAATTGGAGCCAAATCAAATTAAAGAATCAAAAAATTTGATTAGAAACGAGACAAAAAGAGGTTTAGAGACAGCTCAATAAACGAAATGCCAAGGCTCTAAGGAGTTTCCTTTTAACTCTTTGAGAATTATCCAACTTGAGTTATAAGTACGAATGATTTTTGGGGAAAAGCGGGAAGGAAGAAGAATAAACGAATCAAATCATAGTCTAATTTATTTGATTTGAGGATTTTAGAGATCTATTTGTCACTCTATTCTATCACTCTATAATAGAAAGAGACATAAATTCTAAATCTATAGAAATTCATTCTTTATAGAGCCGTACGAGGATAAAACCTCCTATACGTTTCTAAGGGGGGCATTGTTCATCTACATCTATCCCAATGAGCTATCTATCGAATCGTTGCAATTGATGTTCGATCTCGAAGAGAAGGAAGGGATCTTCGGAAAGTGGGTTTTTACGATCCGATAAAGAGTCAAACTTATTTAAACGTTCCCGCTATTCTATATTTCCTTGAAAAAGGCGCTCAACCTACAGGAACCGTTCATGATATTTCAAAGAAGGCAGAGATTTTTAAGTAACCTCGCGTTAATTTAATTAAAAATTAAACGAAATAAAAGTATAAAAAAAAAAAAAAATAATTAACGACAAAAAGATTTTCTATGTGATATGGGAGGGATAGAAAAAAGATCGAGTGAGTAGATGAACTAAGAGGATCCATAAAATTATAGGATTCTCCTCAATCCGGTGGTTGAAACTCCACAAAAAAAGAAAAAAAGTCTAGCCTGCTTATTGTACCTTGACGGATATTGAATAAACTCGCGATTTTCTTCTTATCCTTAGTTATTTCTTTTATCCACTATTCACCCAAACTTTTTATTATCTATGTAGTGCCAATCCAACACAAGTCTTTTTTTTTTCTTGACGTTCATATTGACAATAGTGTATGGAATAAATATAATTCCATCGTGGATAAATAGATCTATTTATCTCCGACCCCCCAAAAAAAGTTTTATTTTTTCTTTTACTTATATAAATCTAAAATTTTTCTTTTTTTTTTTCTTGTGTTTCTAGTTTAATGTTTTGATGGGGTCGCGCAATCCAATCTCGTTATTTTGATTCCGATCGTATCTACACACCAAAATTACATTAATTCGGGTTGCTAACTCAACGGTAGAGTACTCGGCTTTTAAGTGCGGCTAGAATCTTTTACACATTTGGATGAAGGAACGAATTCGTCCATACCGTTGGTAGAGTTTGTAAGACCACGACTGATCCTGAAAGGGAACGAATGGAAAAAACAGCATGTCGTATCAATGAAGAACTCTAAGAGTACTTCCTCCTTACCGGATCAGTACAAAAATTTTTTTAATTATTAGATCGGTACAAAAATAGAAATTACTAGTGGGTCGAGTAAATAAATGGATAGAGCCATAGGGCTCCAATTATAGGGAAACAAAAAGCAACGAGCTTCTGTTCTTAAATTCGAATGATTTCCCGGTCTAATTAGACGTTAAAAATGTATTAGTACCTGATGCGGAAAAAGGTTCTCCCATAACCATACTAAGTGGATTCTCTATTTTTTTTATGAATCCTAATTATTAACTATATCCCTCTTCTAGAGTGGAGGCGAATGTGTAGAGGAAACGGTATATTGATAAACAGAATTGATTCTAAAGTCAAAAGAGCGATCGGGTTGCAAAAATAAAGGGTTTCTAACAATTTCCATATCCTAATAACAAACACAAAGCAATTGGATGGAAAAAGGGAGAATCCGTTGATTAGCTTATATGTCTCCAGGGTTTTTATTTTTTTTTTTTTTTTTACTATATACCTTGTTTTGACTGTATCGCACTATGTATCATTTTATATGATAGCCCAAGAAATCCCCTGCCCTTGGTTAAAATCTATTTTAAAATGGAAGAGTTACAAGGATATTTAGCAATAGATAGATCTCGACAACAAGACTTCCTATATCCACTTCTATTTCAGGAGTATATTTATGCACTTGCTCATGATCATGGTTTAAATGGATCGATTCTTTATGATTCTATCGATAATTTAGGTTATGACAATAAATTCAGTTCACTGATTGTGAAACGTTTAATTACTCGAATGTATCAACAGAAGCCTTTGGTTATTTTTGATAATGATTCTCAACAACATAAATTTGTGGATCATAAGAATCATTTTTATTCTCAAATGATATCAGAGGGCTGTGCAATCATTGTGGAAATTCCATTTTCACTGCAATTAATATCTTCCCTAGAAGGGAAAAAAGAAATAGCAAAATCTAAAAATTTACGATCAATTCATTCAGCATTTCCCTTTTTAGAGGATAAATTATCGCATTTAAATCATGTATTGGATATACTAATACCCCACCCCATCCATCTGGAACTTTTGATTCAACCCCTTCGCTGTTGGATACAAGATATCCCCGCTTTGCATTTATTGCGATTCTTTCTTTACGAGTTTCAGAATTGGAATAATCTTATTACTCAAAAACCGAAATATATTTCGGTTTTTTCAAACGAGAATCGAAGATTATTCTTGTTCCTATATAATTTTCATGTATATGAATGCGAATCGATATTCCCCTTTCTCCGTAAACAATCTGCTCATTTACGATCAACATCTTCTAGCGCCTTTCTTGAGAGAACACATTTTTTTGGAAAAATAGAACATTTTTTGGTAGTTTTTCGTAATGATTTTCACACCATCCTCTGGGTTTTCAAGGACCTTTTCATACATTATGTCAGATATCAAGGAAAAGCTATTCTGGCTTTAAAGGGAACTCCTCTTCTGATGAATAAATGGAAGTATTACCTTATAAATCTCTGGCAATATAATTTCGACTTGTGGTCTCAACCAGATAGGATTCATATAAACCAATTATACAACCATTCCCTCGATTTTTTGGGCCATCTTTCAAGTGTACGACTAAAGCCTTCTGTGGTTAGGAGTCAAATGTTAGAAAATTCATTTATTATAGATATTGCTATAAAAAAGTTTGATACTATAGTCCCAATAATTACTTTGATT